AGAAAAAAAAAGAAAGGCCAGGAATAAAAAAAAATAAAAATAATAATGGAGAATCACCGACAAAAATTGGGAAAATATTTAAAATAAAAAATATTCAATTAATAGTTAAATTTTTCATTGAAAAAATATACATAGATATCTTTCTATGTATCATTAATATGCGCAGAATCGCTCTACAACTTTTTATCGTATCAACAAAAAAAATTCTTGATAAATACATTTACAATAACGAAACAAATCAAGAAAGCATTAATAAAACAAAACAAAATAAAGTCAATTTTATTTTGCCTATGACTATAAAAAGGGCTTTTGATAATCTTAGAAATAGTAAGGGGAAGCCCCATATTGACTTATCTTACTTGTCACAAAACTATGTATTTTTTAAATTATCACAAAGCCAAGTTATTAACTTCAATAAGTTAAGATCTATTCTTCAATATAATCGACCGTCTTTTTTTCTTAAGACTGAAATAAAGGATTTTTTTGGAAGACAAGGAATATTTCATTCCGAATTAAGACATAAGAAACTTCCAAATTATGGAATGAATCCATGGAAAAACTGGTTAAGAGGTGATTATCAATACGATTTATCTCAGATTACATGGTCTAGATTAGTCCCACAAAAATGGAGAAATGGAATCAATCAATCCCATACGTCTGAAAATAAAGATTTAAACAAATGGTATTCCTATGAAAAAGACCAATTAGTTGATTACAAAAAAAAACAAAATTCGAAAGTATATTTATTTTCAAATAAAGAGGAGAATTTTAAAAAAAACTATAGATATGATCTTTTATCATATAAATATATTCATTCTGAAACTAAGAAGAACTCCTATATTTATAGATCATCATTAGAAACAAATAAGAACCAAGAAAATTCCACCAGAAATAAAGAAAAATTTTTTAACATACTCAAGAATATTCCTATCAATAATTATCTAGGAAAAAGTTATAGTTATATTATATATATGGAAAAAAATCCAGATAGAAAATATTTGGTTTGTAAAATTAAAAAAAATATTAAGGCTAAACCTAAACCTAATAAGGACCAAAAAATTGATAAAATTCATAATGATGGTCTTTTTTATCTTCCGATTCATTCAAATTCCGAAATCAATTACAAATACAAAAGGGTCTTTTACAAATACAAAAGGGTCTTTTTTGATTGGATGGTAATGTTTTTTGATTGGATGGGAATGAATGAAAAAATCTTAATGTTAAATCCATTCACATCGACTCCGAAAGTTGTTTTCTTTCCAGAGTTTGTGATACTTTATGATAAATATAAAAAGAAACCTTGGTTTATCCCAAGCAAATTACTTCTTTTTAATTTGAATATAAATCCAAATTTTAGTGAAAATAAAAATATCAATGTAAAGGAAGAAGAGGATGAGTATTTTTTTGGAAAGCAAGTTGAAAAGCAAGAAAACGACGAGGATTTTTTAAATTTTAGCCCATCAAATTCAAAACAATATTTTAAATTAAAGAATCAAAACAATATTGAAGAATCTTTTTTACAACCGATCCGAAAACTAAGAATCGTCCTTAAAGGAGATTTTCCCTTGCAATTACAATGGAATGGACGTGTGAATAAATTGAATCAAAAAATGATAGATAATATCCCGGCATACGGTCTCCTGCTTAACCTGATAAAAGTAAGAAAAATTGTTCTATCCAATATTAAAAGGAAAGAAATGAATCTGGATATAATGATTGAGCGTTTGGATCTTACAGAATTAATCAAAAATAGAATATTAATTATGGAACGTACCCGTCTATCTGTAAAAAATGACGGACAGTTTTTTATGTATCAAATCATAGGTATTTCATTGGTTCATAAAAATAAGCATCAAAGTAATCAAAGATACCGAAAACAAAAAAATGTTACTAAGAATAATTTTGATGAATCCATTCCAAGACATAAAAGAAAAACTCTAAATAGAGACAAAAAGATTTATGATTTGCTTGTTCCTGAAAAAATTTTATCGTCTAGACGTCGTAGAGAATTGAGAATTCTAATTTCTTTCAATTTGAATTTAACGACTAGGAATGGTGTGCATAGAAATACAGTATTTTGCAAGGAAAACAAGATAAAAAACTGGAGTCAATTTTTGGATGAAAGTAAACATTTTGACAGAAAAAAAAATGAATTAATGAAATTAAAGTTCTTTTTTTGGCCTAATTATCGATTAGAAGATTTAGCTTGTATGAATCGCTATTGGTTTGATACCAATAATGGGAGCCGCTTGAGTATGTTAAGGATATATATGTATCCATGATTTAAAATTTTGAGTTTCCTATATATTATCTTGTTCTATCAATCATATTTTTCATTTTTTCTTCTGTCCGGCATCTGTATATATTGATGTTATATGCAAGCAACCAGATGGACATATGCGCTGTCTTACACCCCAGTCTAGTATACTGCAATACTAAGCAAATGACGTAGGAAATGGCGTATCCATTAAAGCTATAAATTAATCAACAGAATCTTCGTAGTAAACTATTTGGTAGCGTCTTTTTCTATCACTATCCAAATTAACTCAAAAATCGGATTGATTAATCTTAATTGATAAAATCCGGAGTCTATAAATAAATTATGATTATTGTGTATACTACATTAAAATTTCTGACATTATTATTACTGATCAATAAAATAAATATCTGTAAAAAGGGGAGTGTGAAATTCTTTTATGGTAAAAAATTCATTTATTTCAATTATTTTGCAAGAACAAGAAGAAAACAAAGAAAACAGAGGATCTGTTGAATTTCAAGTAGTTAGTTTCACCAATAAGATACGGAGACTTACTTCACATTTGGAATTGCACAAAAAAGACTATTTATCTCAGAGAGGTCTGCGTAAAATTCTGGGAAAACGTCAACGGTTGCTGGCTTATTTATCAAAAAAAAATAGAGCGCGTTATAAAGAATTAATAGGACAGTTGGATATTCGAGAGAGAAAAACTCGTTAATTTGAAGAGTTAGTTTGAATTATTCGCTTAAAGTTTGATGAACTTCTTTTCGCTTTCAGCAATTCATGGAAGAATGAATCAGGAAAAACCTATGACTGTACCATCTACAAGAAAAGACTTCATGATAGTCAATATGGGACCTCACCACCCATCAATGCATGGTGTTCTTCGACTCATTGTTACTCTAGATGGTGAAGATGTTATTGACTGTGAACCAATATTGGGTTATTTACACAGAGGTATGGAAAAAATTGCGGAAAATCGAACAATTATACAATATTTGCCTTATGTAACGCGTTGGGATTATTTAGCTACTATGTTCACAGAAGCAATAACTGTAAATGCGCCAGAGCAATTAGGCAATATTCAAGTGCCTAAACGGGCCAGTTATATCAGAGTCATTATGTTGGAGTTAAGTCGGATAGCTTCACATTTGTTATGGCTCGGCCCTTTTATGGCAGATATTGGGGCACAGACTCCTTTCTTCTATATTTTTCGAGAAAGAGAATTGATATATGACCTATTCGAAGCTGCCACCGGTATGCGAATGATGCACAATTTTTTTCGTATTGGAGGAGTCACTGCTGATTTACCTCATGGCTGGATAGATAAATGTTTGGATTTTTGCGATTATTTTTTAACAGGAATTGCTGAATATCAAAAGCTTATTACACGGAATCCCATTTTTTTAGAACGAGTTGAAGGAGTAGGCATTATTGGTGGAGAGGAAGCAATAAATTGGGGTTTGTCGGGACCAATGTTACGAGCTTCCGGAATACAATGGGATCTTCGTAAAGTTGATCATTATGAGTGTTACGACGAATTTGATTGGGAAGTCCAATGGCAAAAAGAGGGGGATTCATTAGCTCGTTATTTAGTACGAATCAGTGAAATGACAGAATCCATAAAAATTATTCAACAGGCTCTAGAAGGAATTCCGGGAGGGCCCTATGAAAATTTAGAAATCCGTCGCTTTGATAGAGTAAAAGATAATGTATGGAATGAGTTTGACTATCGATTCATTAGTAAAAAACCCTCTCCGACTTTTGAATTGTCGAAGCAAGAACTTTATGCGAGAGTCGAAGCACCAAAGGGAGAATTGGGAATTTTTCTGATAGGAGATAAGGGTGTTTTTCCTTGGCGATATAAAATTCGCCCACCGGGGTTTATTAATTTGCAAATTCTTCCTCAGTTAGTTAAAAGAATGAAATTGGCTGATATTATGACGATACTAGGTAGTATAGATATCATTATGGGAGAAGTTGATCGTTAAAATGATAATTGATCCAACAGAAGTACAAGCTATCAATTCTTTTTCTAGATTGGAATCCTTAAAAGAGGTCTATGGGCTCATATGGATGCTTATCCCTGTTTTTACTCTTATATTAGGAATCATAATAGGTGTACTAGTAATTGTTTGGTTAGAAAGAGAAATCTCTGCGGGTATACAACAACGTATTGGCCCTGAATACGCAGGACCTTTGGGAATTCTTCAAGCTCTAGCAGATGGTACCAAATTACTTTTCAAAGAGAATCTTCTTCCATCTAGAGGAGATACTCGTTTATTCAGTATTGGACCATCTATAGCAGTCATATCCATTTTATTAAGTTATTTAGTAATTCCTTTTGGTTATCACCTTGTTCTAGCCGATCTCAGTATCGGTGTTTTTTTATGGATTGCTATTTCAAGTATTGCTCCTGTCGGCCTTCTTATGTCAGGATATGGCTCAAATAATAAATATTCTTTTTTAGGTGGTCTACGAGCTGCTGCTCAATCAATTAGTTATGAAATACCATTAACTCTATGTGTGTTATCAATATCTCTACGTGTGATTCGTTAAGACATAAATTTCCCCCTACTTCTTTTCTTTCTAGGAAGGAAGTGCCATGAGTTGAATATATATTTTCGTTTTTTATTTATTATTCGGGGGTTAATGAAGGAAACCAGATAGTTATATGAGTGAAAGAAACGGCTTATAAATTTGCAGTAAAAGATTGAATCTCATTTCCTATGTACAAGCGTTA